CGTAGATGACTTTTGGCTGGTACAACCACTCGATTGTCCACTTCTAATAAACGTAATTGTGCCAATTCCAGTTTTGAACTACCGCAGACTTGTTTCATAGTTTTCAACTGAGCGGCAGACCCAACACGACTGACAGATAAGCCGACGTTAATGAAACTAGGAGTCTAATTTGGTAATGGGCGGTGATTTTTCTAGTTCATTTTAGGATCGCAACTTCCTGCGCAGTCCGTGCCAGTAGTGATATCCTAATTCGGCTACCTCTCCCACTCATCAAGGCAGAACATTAGAAAGGTAAACTATTGCCAAGAGAGACCGGGGAACGCTCTGCCCCTTCACCTGCAAAAGGATCCGTTACCGGAGTGCTGCGCTTCTCAGGGCCGTCTGAGTCAGAGCAACCCCGCCGGGGCGATCCAGTTACCCGGAATTTTCACTATTATTCTACAAGCATTGAACCGTACTAGCTTCGTTACAGACTTGATACTGAACTGTTCACCATCCGAACATTCGCTAGCTGGCAACACAACTTTTACCACCCCAAAAAGATCTCAAGTGATTAGGCGGGGACAGGATTCGAACCTGTAGTCTTCAGATCATGAGCCTGATGAGTTGACCATTCCTCCACCCCGCTTCATCCATTCCCATTCCAAAAAGTCCTTCTTCGATCTGAAGGTGTGTTAAGCATATAGTCATTGTGGTTACAGACGGGTTCTGTTTCCGATTAGACTAAGAACCTTCCGTCTAAGAAACCTGCTTAACCTCTCCCCCCTGTCATGTATTGGCTCTCTCTCTCTTTCCGCTGATAGAGCAGTTTGCTAGTTTGCATTCCTCTATCTGAATCTCTAACACTAACAGGCGACAATCACCAACTTCATCACTGCCTTCTTGTGACACATCGATTGGGTTCCCACCCCAGCTCTGAGTTAACTATTTCAGAGCTCTATCCCTTTCTTCCTTCTTTCCTAGCCTACTCAAAAACTATTTAGGAAGGGCTACCGTTATATACGCAATTAAGAAAGGATGCCGAATCATCCACCGAATCCTATGTTTCATCCTAGTTTATTTGATGTGTATACCTGTTTTTCAGTTGGCCTCATGTATATATATATCTAGGCCAATGTTATTGGTCAAGTGTTCAGTGGAACCGAATCATGATGCTGGAGTAGGAGGTCTCTTTACTGGTTCTTGCGGGTATTCCTGGGACTTTGTTACCAGCTCTACTAGCTATAGCCCTTGTTGCAGGAGCGAAGGGTGATAGACTCTCAGGTGAGCCGGGAAGCCTTATTACTTTTCTTTCGATGCTAGCGGGAGGTCGAATCCCTAATTAGAGAAGAAGAATAAGAATCAGTACTTCGTCGCGAGCGTCATTAAGCTTCTTCTTTAAGGGCATTTCCTTTCCGGATGGATGCGGGGTTACGGGTGGCCGTGAGAAGGTCGTGGAGGACGCTCTAGCCTGGAATGCTTGCAAAGTAGCTAGGCCTGTCCTCGTTCTAGTAGTGGGAAAATCCCCTGCTTCAGAAGGAATCCGATTAAAGAATGAAAGTGTGATCATTCCGGATGTGGAGAATCCGGTGCTAGTCTTAGTCAGAATCCCCCTTCCGCCTGTCACTCTTCCTTAGCTCAGGATCGATGCTATCGGTAAGGGTAAGAGCGGGCCGTTTCGCTATTCTATGAGGCCGAAAAGCCCCTTTAAGTTACTCGTGCACGGAATCAAACAAGAGGAGGTTGCCTGATGGGACGTCGGCCTTTGTCGACCAGTGCTGAATTTATCGTGATTGGCTAAACAGCGGCATAGGTAACGCCTTTTTTCTTTCTTTGATTACAGCGTTCAATAAAAGCGGCGCTTCTCGTTCTGGTTGCTTAGTTTTTTTCGGATAGTAATCAGATCCTGTACTAGAGCTAGTCTAATCGATCTGTAACTCTTCCGGAGGAAGCCTTTTTCCTTGAGTTTTGAGGGGTTTCCGCATCTCCTGCAGCTCTGTTGCTAGCCTGTATAATCGGATCGAGGGGATGTAACGCCTGTTGTCGAGTGTCGAGCTGTGCTGAATTTCTAATCTCGTGATCGGCTAAACAAAGGCATAGGTAAATATTAGTCTTGATTCTTTATTTAAGTAATTACTCCTGCCTATTTAATGGGGCTGCATCGCTTTGGGCTATCTTCTTTCTCCTCGTTCTTGGGACTTGCTTTAAGACTGTGTTATTAATCCTCTATTCCCTCTGTTTGGATCCCACCTTGTTCGAATCCTCATCCATTCTCCTTGTGTTGAGGTCGTCTTTCGAGCACTTCCGGTTCGCGATTCCCTTGTTAATGAATCTTTCCTGCCCTTGTTATCAATCAAACCTTTTCACCTTCTAAACTGATTTACCTTCCCAGTCCACTTCCTCTCCTAATATGAGATCAGAATCGAAGATTGCTGCTAGTCTGATTTCATTTCTATCGGCCTCTTTCTTCTTTCTATAATACAACTGATCGGTAAAGGAAGCTGTCCAAACTGATCGGCAA